TTTCACAGATTCACCCTCTGAAATAAGAAGTTCTGGTCCTGGGGGGATAATATCAACCATTTGACGTCCATCCGGGTCTGTTATGATTATTTCATATCCCCCCTTCTTTTCTTTTCGTATGATTTTGCTTACTATACCCGCTGCTGTAGCATTATAAACTGTATTGTTACTCTTGCTCCCGTCAGGATAAATCTGACCCCTTCCCCTGTTCCCGCCTACGTATATAGGATATTTTAAGAAGTGAACTTCTTTCTTAGTAGCGGGGTCAGGGGAAAGAATAGGAAAGGAAATTTCACTATATTTCTGACCGGGGACAGGGCCTATTACAAGAATATTTTTTTTATTAGGGCGATAGCTCTGAAAAGACAAATTTCCTATCTTTTCCTTCATCTCGGGAGAAATACGATCGGGGGGAGCTAATTCAAAACCTTCCGGTAAAATAAGAACAGCCCCTACATTCAAACCCCCCTTTTTACCATTAGCAAGAACTTGTTTCAGTTGCATATCATAAGGAATTCGAACAACCGCTTCAAATACAGTATCAGGAAGTACCGCTTGCGGTACCTCAATATCCACGGGCTTGTTAGCTAAATGACAATTGGCACATACAATACGCCCCGTCGCTTCTCGTGGATTTTCATAACCCTGCTGTGCAAAAATGGGATATGCATTTGAAATGGCCGTCTGAGTTATGATATATATCATGAGCGATACGGAAATAGATCGAGTAATCTGTTCCTTTATCCAAGAAAAAGTATTTATAGTTTCCATGGTTCAATTGTTGATACCAAAATTTCTACAATAGGTGGGGTAAGTCGCTAGTATAGTTCCCTATCCACGATTCTGTTAGTTACTGGAATAATAAAAATTTACTGGTTACTGGACTAATATAGGATGAATCCTGAAGATGGGTAAAAATAGAAAGCATAAATTTTCAACGCTTTGTTTATGTACAACTACAAAGTTGCAAACCTTCGAATTGGATTAGATTAATATGAGTGGATCTGTTATCAGTCATTCATTGAATGATAAATAACTACAAGGAATGATAAATAATTACAAGTGACGGAGATACGCGATTTAAATAACGGAAAATCCAATATTTAAAAACTGTATCAAGAATGACTGGACAAATTGAAACAAGACCCGATATGATTTGATCATTCTGAACAAATCCAAAATCTTTGTAGACAGAGCCAATCAGTAATTCCCAACCGTGGGGTGAATGGAATCCGGTACAAAAATCGGTTAATAAAAGAATACAAAAAGCTTTGACTGTGTCGCTTAGGTTATATAGGAATTCCTGGGCCCAAGAGTTAAGAATACCAAGTTCTTCATTACCCAAAATATAATAACCACTGAGAATAACAAAACAGATTATATTTATTGAGAAGTGAAAAATCGTATGGATACGATCTTCGTTGTGTATCTTGATTAATTGGATCGTTTCTTTTTGTATTCCTAGAGTAAGCTTGTGTAGACGTGTCTCCGAGTATTCTTCGATCATTTCGTCCAAGACGAGGAGTTCCTCTAATTCTATGAATTTTTCTAGAATACCCCTTTCTTGAATATCATTCAAAAAAATTTCGGATTGCCCGGTATTCCACCAATTAGTAACCCAAGATTCCAGACTTTTTTTAAATGAGAGAGAAAGCCACCAAGGAAAAAATACTATAGATACCAGAGGAGTGGATGCTTTCTTTTTTGCCATTTTTTAATCTGTGAATTGTTAATCAACCCACCTCATTCGTCGACTCTATGTGATCGAATCCTTCTTTCACGCATGAGTTCTATACAAGGTATGGAACCTATCAATCTATTTTTTTTGTGATTTTTTGATTAGTCTTTCAATCTCGAAAGACTAGAGAAATCGACTACAAATCAATCCATTTCGAATGAAGAAATACTAAAAAAATAAAGTTTCCCGATATCTCAATTGGACAAATTCGAAACAACTCTCTCCTTTCAATGAATGACTGAAAGAAACGCTTTAAGTAATGAATATTAATCCAATTTTGAGACGAAAGAATCCACAATATCCAATATTTCAAAAAAAATTCACTGATTGCCCACAGACAGGAATAGTAGAATAATTGAGGGAAAGATATTGCAATACTCAAAGTAGCAAAACAAGCCAGAAATTGGCTAATTATCATTATTAAGAAATCTAATTGTTATTTTTCTGTTGGTTATTAAGGAACACAAAAGAAAGGAGAAAATAAAACGTCGAGTGGCAAAAATAAAGAATTTCGTTTTGTAGTTGTTCCGCCCGCTTTCGCTCGAATGACCCTTCTGATGAAACTTCACTTAGTTTATGTTATAGAAAAAAAGAGGATTCTTGCATTTTTCCCTCAAAGCACCCATTTACCATTTTGTTTCAAATCAATTGGTACACGCAAGAAATAGGACAATTCAGCAGCTTTTTCTACAATTTCTCGTGTAGTCAAATTCTCATCAGTACGAGTTAAGGGAATGTTCCCCTGGCCCCGGATGTCCATATAAAGGACACGACGGGTATAAATACCCTCTTTAACTTCTATTCTAATGGACTGAATATCTTTTATAAGGAATCGTAGGAATATGCGACGATTTTTTCCAGGAAATCCCCACCGAAAAATGCACACTATGCCTTCCTTTCTATCGAATCGATCATAACCGCTGCCTACATTCCAGAAAATTGTGCACCACAAATAGGAACTAATAAAGAGACCCGCGATTCCGTAGAAAGACATCACGATACCTTGTGGAAAAAAAATGATTTGCTCAGACGGAAAAAAAGATATCAAATTTCTACCAAGATAACTGGAAGTTCCAACCAATAAGAATCCTAATGAACCTAAAAAAAGGATAAAGGCCCAGCAGAAATTACTTAATTTTCGAGACTCCGTTATAAGTTCTATCCGTATATGTTCTGATCGCCAATCCATACTGGATCCGATTGTATTTTATTAGAATTGAGGGAAACCCTCCAATTTTTTTGACTTTATCTTTTTTGTTTTGTTTCCGAAGTAACTCTCATCAACTAGCACTAGTTTGATGTGAACCTTTAGGAGTAATTCATCTAATTACTTAGATCTATAAAATAATAACATACCCTTCATATGATCCCACTATACATATAGATCCGAGGACTTTTTATTTCAGCCATCTAGCGATCCTGGTCGATTTGAAAACGGCTAGAATTTTTTTACCCATATATTATTATGTTTCTACAGGTATAAGAGTCCTTTACCTTATGTCTTTATGTCTTTATGTTCGGCAGAAATCACATGTTATCTCATATTTCGCTAAATAGATATCTCTATTAGTTATGATGCAAGTCTAAGTTTTTGAAAAAAAAAAAAATAGAAGAGAGGGGGTCCATCAGGTCTAAACAATCTTGTTTTCTTGAACATGAAGATATAAAGAAGCCATTGCAATTGCCGGAAATACTATGCCTACTAAAGGCACAAAAAAAGCGGGAAGGTTCATAGAATGGGTACCTCGATTTATTGTTCGTACCTGTTATTATTATTTATAAAAAAAGAAATCTTATAATAATTATAATTAAGAATTTTCATTATTATTTAACTATAACTATTAATTCATAATTCAATACTTAGTATAGATATAAGTATCTATATATCTATATCCTCACTTAGATATAGATATATAGATACTTAGATCACCAAACAAAATTCCTATTTCCTTTAATTCCGAATAAACTAACTACTCCTTTGCTACAAATAAAAAAAATTGAACTTAGCACTCTATTTGGTTTTTTTTTTAATTTTTAGTCAAAGGAAAGAAACCGTGGAGCTTAAATAACTCAGTCAGAACACTTTTTAAAAGATTACGTGGTACGATTAGGTCGAATGCTCCCTTATCAAATAAATTTTCAGTCTCTTGCAAACCTTCGGGTACTGTTATTTTCAACAGTTCTTCAATTACTCTTTTACCCGCAAATGCAATGTAAGCATTGGGTTCGGCAATAATGATATCACCCAACATACCAAAACTGGCCGTCACCCCACCAGTAGTAGGAGATGCAAGGATTGATACATAAAACAACTTTTTATTTGATTGATAATCATATAAAGCAGACGAGATTTTAGCCATTTGCATCAAGCTCACACTTCCTTCTTGCATACGCGCCCCCCCCGAAGCACACACTATAATAAGAGGTAGAAATTGATTGGTAGCGTATTCAATCAAACGGGTGATTTTTTCCCCGACTACGGATCCCATACTGCCCCCTATAAACTCAAAATCCATAACCCCAACTGCTACGGGAATGCCATTTAGTTCGCCTATGCCTGTTTGAACAGCCTCGGGTAATCCCGTCTTTGTTTGATAAGAATCAAGACGATCTTTATAAGGTTCGTCCTCTTCCTCAAATTCATCTTCATTTGATTCATCTGAATCAAGGCGATCTTTTTCGTCCTCTTCATCAAATGAAGATGAATCAAAACCAAAAGGATCCTTATCAAAATCAAAAGGATCTTTATAAGGTTCGTCCTCTTCATCAAATGAAGATGAATCAAAAGGATTTTTTTCGTCCTCTTCCTCAAATTCATCTGAATCAAATGAAGATGAATCAAGACGATCTTTTTCGTCCTCTTCATCAAATGAAGATGAATCAAAACCAAAAGGATCTTTATAAGGTTTGTCCTCTGAATCAAATGAAGATGAATCAAGACGATCTTTTTCGTCCTCTTCATCAAATAAAGATGAATCCCATTCAATGGGATCTAGAGAGACCATGTCTTCGTCCATAGGATTCCAAGTATCCGGATCGATCAAAAGATCTATTCTATCTGAACTATTCATTTTCAAATGCCACTCACAGTGTTCACAAATATTCATTTTTTCTTTCAAAAATCTCTTATAATTTAATCCATAACAATTGTCGCATAGAACCCACAAATGACTATATTTGCTATATATGTCAGTTTCATCACTATCATTAGAACTATCTTCATCTTGCCCATCGATATCATTAGAACTTTCTTCTAGAGTTA